GCTGGCCGAGGATCAATGGATTCATTAACAATTCACAGATGAAAAAATGGCAAAAAAGAAAGCATTCACTCCTCTTTTCTATCTTGTATCTATAGTATTTTTGCCCCGGTGTATTTCTCTATTATTTCAAAAAAGTCTGGAATCCTGGGTTAGTTATTGGTGGAATACGGGGCAATCCGAAACTTTTTTGAGCGCTATTGAAGAAAAGAGTATTCTAGAAAAATTCATCGAATTAGAAGAACTTCTCCGCTTGGACGAAATGATCAAAGAATACTCGGAAACACATCTACAAAACCTTCGTATAGGAATCCATAACGAAACAATCCAATTAATCAAGATACAGAACGAGGATCGTATCCATATGATTTTGCACTTATTAACAAATCTCATCTCTTTCGTTGTTCTAAGCGGTTATTCTTTTTGGGGTAATAAAGAACTTGTTATTCTTAACTCGTGGGCTCAGGAATTCCTATATAACTTAAGTGACACAACAAAAGCTCTTTCGATTCTTTTATTAGCTGATTTATGTCTCGGATTTCATTCCACCCGTGGTTGGGAACTAATAATTAGCTCTGTCTACAAAGATTTTGGATTTGTTCATAATGATCAAATTATATCTTGTCTTGTTTCTATTCTTCCAGTCATTCTAGATAGCATTTTTAAGTATTGGGTTTTCTATTATTTAAATCGTATATCTCCGTCACTTGTAGTGATTTATCATTCAATAAGTGAAAAATGATCTCTCGATATTAAATAAATCCAATTAGAATATTTCTTACTTTGTACTTGTACATAAGCAAAGCATTGAAAATCGTACTTAGTTTTTCTATTTCTACCCCCCTGGGGATTTTTCCTATATCCTATTCCAATATAAAAAAGTAGAGTAAATAGCAGAATCGTGGATCGGAAACTAAATTAGTAACCTATATAAATAAGTACAGTAAATAGCAGAATCGTGGATAGGAAACTAAATTAGTAACCTACTTACTTTATTGTAGAAATTTTCCTTATCGATGATTGGACTATGCAAATTAGAAATCATATTTTTTCTTGGCTAAAGGAACGGACTATTCGATCCATTTCCGTATCGCTCATGATATATATCATAACTCAGACCTCTATTTCAAGTGCATATCCTATTTTTGCACAGCAAGGTTATGAAAATCCACGAGAAGCGACTGGGCGTATTGTATGCGCCAATTGCCATTTAGCTAATAAGCCCGTGGATATTGAGGTTCCGCAAGCTGTACTTCCAGATACTGTATTTGAGGCAGTTGTTCGAATTCCTTATGATATGCAACTGAAACAAGTTCTTGCTAATGGTAAAAGGGGGGCCTTGAATGTCGGGGCTGTTCTTATTTTACCGGAGGGATTTGAATTAGCGCCTCCCAATCGTATTTCCCCCGAGATGAAAGAAAAGATAGGCAATCTGTCTTTTCAGAGTTATCGCCCCAATAAAAAGAATATTCTTGTTATAGGCCCTGTTCCCGGTCAGAAATATAGTGAAATCACCTTTCCTATTCTTTCCCCAAACCCTGCCACTAAGAAAGATAGTCCCTTCTTAAAATATCCTCTCTATGTAGGCGGAAACAGGGGAAGAGGTCAAATTTATCCCGACGGGAGCAAGAGTAATAATACCGTTTATAATGCTACAGCAGCCGGGATAGTAAGCAAAATCATACGCAAAGAAAGGGGGGGATACGAAATAACCATAGCGGATGCATTGGATGGACGTCTAGTCGTTGATATTATCCCCCCAGGGCCAGAACTTCTCGTTTCAGAAGGAGAATCTATCAAATTTGATCAACCGTTGACCAGTAACCCTAATGTCGGCGGGTTTGGTCAAGGAGATGCAGAAATAGTACTTCAAGATCCATTACGTGTCCAAGGTCTTTTGCTCTTCTTGGCATCTGTTATTTTGGCACAAATCTTTTTGGTTCTTAAAAAGAAACAGTTCGAGAAGGTTCAATTGGCCGAAATGGATTTCTAGACTCGTGGATTTATCGACATCAAGTTCGGAAAAAGAGCCAAACTTTTTTATCGATTCTCTATGAAAAAAATGAAATTCTAAAAAGTCCTTTGCTTTTTTATACTTTTTCTATGAAATGACAGCAATTCCTTGTACCGCATTTCTAGTCATAGTATGTAGATTGTGAAGAAGACCATTTCACTTTCTTTACAAAAAAAATGGATTATTTAACTATCTTGATTTTGTCAGATTTCAATGGAAAATTAATAAAGAAAGAGTTAATCGAATTAATAATATCTTGATATCGATACTTGATTTAGATATTCAAAAGCTTTATAATATATAGAAACACAAAGAAATAGTTGCTTTAGATATTCAAAAGATTTCTAATAAATCTAAACAGAAAAAATAGTTGCTTTAGATATTCAAAATATGTTTATATTTATATATATAAACATATTGAATTAAAGCAATTACTTAGGCTTGGGCGAACGACGGGAATTGAACCCGCGCATGGTGGATTCACAATCC